TAGTGTACTTGTACTATAAAGAAGAATGAGATAAATTGGATAAATATTCAAACTTTCGATTATTATATATATATACTATTATTATATATTATTCTATTATTACATATATAAGATCCTTTTCCTGACATAGTTGGGAGTTCCCTAAAACTTAACCTATAACTTAAGAAATTCATGGTTTTTGGAAAGAGGGTAAGACACTTTTTCAATATTCTTTGATTTCAAACAAAGGAAGATTGTCCGTTTTTCTTGAACTTGAATAAAAAAAATGAAAAATAGGAAAAAGCCGGCTATCGGAATCGAACCGATGACCATCGCATTACAAATGCGATGCTCTAACCTCTGAGCTAAGCGGGCCCGCTTAATAGAAATTTTCTATGCATAGGAATTCAATACACTATAGTATAAGTATAGTGTCTATAGAAATATAGAAAAGAATAGAATCTATAATTCCCAGTAAATATTGGATATTATAGAACATAACGATTTATATAGCGAATATAGAATTTGGATTTCTTTCTCACAATTCGAAATTCGAATATTATTCTATTCGATAGTAAATCTTAAATATTTTTAGAGAGTCTAGTCCAATTTTTTTATTATTTTGAATTCACATGACATTTGAAATTCTTTTTGTTACACTTCTATATTTTCTATCCTATATATTTCCAATTCTAGATTTCTTTTGAATTCGATTGATTAGTTATAACTAATCAGACATTCCTCGGCTTTTATTCGTAAAGTGAAAAATCGACCCTTCAAGTATCGCCCCTTGGATGGGAAAATGGGAGGAACAGAAAGATATATATGGGGTATATATCAATCTATATTGAATTGCCAATAAAGAAATGATAAAATCCAATTGGATCCAATATGGGCTTCCTGTAGGTAAGAAAGAAAATACTTTTTTTCGAGATAGTAATCCCTATCTAATAAATTCAGGGGTTCCGGTATAAATGAAAGAAAAAAGGGAATGATATCATAATAAGATCCTAAGCTCAAAACAAAAGAAAAGTCAGAGGGGATGTGGCGAAATCGGTAGACGCTACGGACTTAATTATAATTAAATTGAGCCTTAGTGTGGGAAACCCACTAAGTGATAACTTTCAAATTCAGAGAAACCCCGGAATTAATAAAAATGGGCGATCCTGATCCAAATCCTGTTTTTTCAAAACAAAGGTTCAAAAAACAAACTAAAGGATAGGTGCAGAGACTCAATGGAAGCTGTTCTAACAAATGGAGTTGACTGCGTTGGTAGAGGAATCCTTTCTACGGAAACTTCAGAAAGGATGAAGGATAAACGTATCTATCGAATACTATATCAAATGATTAATGATGGCCCGAATCCCTATTTTTAATATGAAAAATAGAAGAATTGGTGTGAATTGATTCTATATTGAAGAAAAAATCGAATATTCATTCATCAAATCATTCACTCCATAGTCCGATAGATCTTTTAAAGAACTGATTAATCGGACGAGAATAAAGATAGAGTCCCATCCTACATGTCAATACTGGCAACAATGAAATTTATAGTAAGAGGAAAATCCGTCGATTTTAAAAATCGTGAGGGTTCAAGTCCCTCTATCCCCAAAAAGCCTATTTGACTCCTAAAATAGTTATCCCGTCCCCCCTTTTCGTTAGCGATTCCAAATGCCTTTATCTTTCTGATTTTTTGACTTTCGTATTTGGGCGTAAATAACTTTCTCTTATCACATGTGATATAGAATACACATCCACTTTAAGCAAGGAATCCCTATTTGCTTCACAATGAATAGCTGCAGGACTTGGAGAAAACTTTGTAATCCCCCCTGTCCTTTAATTGACAGAGACTCCAGTCATCTAATAAAATGAAGATGGGATGCTACATTGGGAATGGTCGGGATAGCTCAGCTGGTAGAGCAGAGGACTGAAAATCCTCGTGTCACCAGTTCAAATCTGGTTCCTGGCACATGGTTAAATTGGATGAGGTCTTTCTTTTATAAATTAATTGATATGAAGCGAGATACATATTGATTTGGAATCTGGATCATAATACATACTTTTATCTATCTTAGCGAGATATACCCCATCTATTTTATAGATGGGTAGAGTTTCTTAAATTCTTAACTAAATAAAATGAAATTCGATTTTATCTTTTTTTTCTTTCGTGCAAAAAGAATATTAATACTTTATACATATTTCCTATTTGAAAGGTTCAATTAGTTGGTTGAAAGAACAAAAGTCAAAGTTGAAATAGACAAGATTCGGCTCAGATACAAAAAAAAGAAATCGAATTGGATACCCTTTCATTTCATGATTAGTATTTTCATCTCTATTGATTTCCTAATTCGTCTCGACATGACTTTCTACAACCGGTCTAAGCAATAGGCGCAGTACAAGGTTCATGACGCAGAACTCGTTTGATTCATCCTATTGGTTCGGCTCATACGAACGAAATAAGTATCTTGCAAATAAATCTAAGAATCCCAACGAATCCCCAATTCAACCTTTTTTGTTAGCC